TTCACATCCATCGCGCAATGCATGCAGTTATTGATAGACAAAAAAATCATGGTATGCATTTTCGTGTACTAGCTAAAGCATTACGTATGTCTGGTGGAGATCATGTTCACGCCGGTACAGTAGTAGGTAAACTAGAAGGGGAACGTGAGATGACTTTAGGTTTTGTTGATTTATTACGTGATGATTTTATTGAAAAAGACCGGAGTCGCGGTATTTTTTTCACTCAAGATTGGGTTTCTATGCCAGGCGTTATTCCCGTGGCTTCAGGGGGTATTCATGTCTGGCATATGCCTGCCCTAACCGAAATCTTTGGAGATGATTCCGTACTACAGTTTGGTGGAGGAACTTTAGGACACCCTTGGGGAAATGCACCGGGTGCGGTAGCAAATCGGGTAGCTTTAGAAGCGTGTGTACAAGCTCGTAATGAGGGACGTGATCTTGCTCGTGAGGGTAATGAGATTATTCGCCAAGCTTGCAAATGGAGCCTCGAACTGGCCGCTGCTTGTGAAGTATGGAAAGAGATCAAATTTGAGTTCGAACCTGTGGATAAGATAGATAAGCAGAAAGTATAAGAACTAAGCGCGCATAATTCAGTAATTTCTGTTTGTTCTACTAATTGATTGCTCTTTCTTCTACTAATTTTTTGCAATTAAACTCGGCCCAATCCTTTTCCTAAAAAAGGATTGAGCCGAATAAAGAATGACCATCCTATACTATGTATTTGCATAGATCTTTCATATGTGCGGATCTTATATATACAAGATCAAATCGAAGACTAAACAACTCAATACTTCTGTTGTTTATTGTTGGATCCATAGGATTAATTATGGATCCTTGGGGTTGGTGGATCGTTTTCTATCCCGCAGTTTCCGGCCATATATCAAACCAAGGGGGCTCCTTCTACCCACTCTGGATATTGTCTTTTTCGTTTCATGTTGCAATAGAAACTTATTATTTGTTTGATTATATAAGAGATTATACGAGAATGAATTCTTCGTTCATTTATAGTATAGGAAGAAACAACTATTTCTCTTTTCGATGAGAATTTTTTTGTACATGACATGAGAGAACCCATCTTTCTATTTCGAGTTGACAATGGACAACTTGATAAAAAGATATATTAAAAGTTTTAATATAAATGATACAGAATTTTATTTTTATTTATTGGTAGCTCCGCTTTCTCGAAAGTAAAACACAGCGGTTCGATTCATCTTGTATAACTGTGGAATGATACAGAATTTTATTTTTATTTATTGGTAGCTCCGCTTTCTCGAAAGTAAAACACAGCGGTTCGATTCATCTTGTATAACTGTGGTTGGATATACCAGTGGAAGGGGGTCGGACTTTACAAATGGATATGGATAAGGTTTATATATATATGAATGAAGGGGTAAAACTTGACAAACGGACATGGCTATGCTATAATATATTTATATATATATTTAAAATATCCCCTGAATAAAATAAAGGAGGAACATATATATGACAAACCCAAAACATGTGGAAGGGGGTCGGACTTTCCATATGGATATGGATAAGGTTTTTATATATATGAATGAAGGGGTAAAACTTGACAAACGGACATGGCTATGCTATAATATATTTATATATATATTTAAAATATCCCCTGAATAAAATAAAGGAGGAACATATATATGAAAAACCCAAAACATATGGAAGGGGGTCGGACTTTCCATATGGATATGGATAAGGTTTTTATATATATGAATGAAGGGGTAAAACTTTACAAATGGACATGGCTTTGCCGTAATATATTTAAATAGATAAAAAATATCTTTTATAAAATAAAAGACAAACATATATATATGAAAATGAGAAACCAAAAATATTGGGTAAAAATGTTACTTTTGAAGGCTGACGAATATATCAATACTGGTCGACAGGAGTCGAAGAAGACCCTACTTAATAATACCAAGTATAGCATTTCAGAAATGTTGAATGCTCTCTTGAAGGAACTAGACAGACGAAAAGAACTCAAACAGAACCTTTATGAAGTTATTGACCAAATCGTTACTTTGGGTACTTTCCGTTTCGCTCCTACTCATACTTCTATGAAACTGAAACCGGGTCTTCCCGCTCCCGACCCAAATATAGAGCGAGGGTTAAGCGAATCACAAAAGAAGATGCAATTTCAAGAATCCATGTGTGACAAACTGACACACGTATTTCTGGGGGAAGATGATCCAAAGGCGATCACCAACTGCCAGAAGCTAGAAGTGAGGCTTCAAAACTTCTTGTATTTCAATGAAAAGGAAAAAGATGTACAGTTCGAAGATAGCTTCGAAAAACTATTCCTCGAGTATGAAGATGCTAAGGCTATGAAAAAACGCCAACTTCTTCGGGAGAGGCTTTATAGGTTAGTTAATGAACTAAAATGGGTCGTTTCTTTGGGGAACCCTCTTATAAGGAAAATGGAAGAGGGGATAATGCTGCCTTTAGATTTAAAGTTATTACAGGAAGTTTACAAAAACCGCGAGCTCGTAAAAGAAAAGTTTTACGGAGTGCTTCTCATTCTGGATGGGGAATTTACAAGACGTAAATTTTTCAAACAGGAGCTTTTGAAAATCTTAAAGGAGTGCCGAGGAACAGGCACTTCGGAGAAAGAAGAACAGAAAGGTCTTCAATTTGAAGATAATAAGGACCCCTGGATTTTTATTCCTCCTTTTACTTCTGAGGAGGAATGTATGAATTACATGTATACTACTACATACATGTATTTAAAATTTTCTGGAGATTTTTTTCAGGAGTCTGTTACTAAACTTTCAAAAAGTGATAGACTTGAACGCCAGATAGAAAAACTAAGTAACGAGCTACTTTTTTGTAACGGGGAGCTGAAACTCAAAAAACTGAAGGAAAAGTTGCCCAAAATATTACAAGAATATGAACTATTGAAGAAGGACGAAATCTGGTGCAAAAACCTGGAAACAAAATTGGATAAAATTCAACTTTTCTTTTTTTGGGATTATTTTTATAATCAACTCAAAAGGGAAAGGTTAGAGGAACTATCGAAAAGACGTGAGGATTGCCTAAGGGATCTAAGGAATGAAAGAGGGTATATAAATAATGAAAGAGTGGATTTAAATAATGAAAGAGCTCACCAACGGGACTTTGACACAGCGGAACGAGAGCTGTCAAACTTTTTGCACGAATTACGTATACGCGAGGAGGTTATTTTTCTTTTTTCTTTTGAAAAAGAAAGAAAAAGAGAACAAGAAATTAAAGGAGAGTGTGTTTTTCTAAAAGATGAATTTATTGGAGACGTCGCAAAAAAGGCAAACGAAACGCGTTACTCCATTGAAAGGAAGTGTGACGCACTGCTTTACGAAATAGGCATTTACGATGACTTTTTGGACGAATAGGATCTGGATCCCCCTTTTTTTTCTGGGCGTGCCTCCTAAAGATATTGATGAAGAGGACGACAAACCTTATTTTTTTAAGCTCCATTATGATCAATTTTTTGCAGCACGTTTACCTGAAGCAGTTCAAACAGGCATAGGTCAACTAAACGGTATTCCCGTAGCATTTGGGGCTATGAATTTTAAGTTCATCGCAGGTACTATTTTATATCATTCGAGGAGGGCGGTACTTTCGACCCAATAGTACCGCGAACTCTTTTAAAAGGTGTTCTGGTTGAGTTATTTCAGTTCCACGGTTTCCTTCCTTGCACTTATTTACTACTTAAATATTATTTATAATAGTTTATAATAGAGATACTTATCATAAGATATCTTTCTAATAGGTACAAATATTAAATCGAGGTACCCATTCTATGACCGATCTTAACTTACCCTCTATTTTTGTCCCTTTAGTGGGTCTAGTTTTTCCGGCGATTGCTATGGCTTCTTTATTTCTTCATGTCCAAAAAAATAAGATTGTCTAGATCCGATGGGACCAAATTTCAGCAATTTATTTCAACACTGAATCATAATACAGATGTTTATTTGGTACAGATATTTGTTTAGCATAATATGGTAGGATATGTGGCTTTTCCGAACACAAAAGAAAGAACTGTTATACATGCAGGTACATGATATCTGCATAAATGCATGTATATGCTGGTATATCTGATTAAAAAGGATGGGCGAATATTTTGGAAAGTCAATGTATCTAACCAATGACTCCTAATGGTTCATATCAGACTAGTGCTAGTTGATGAAAGTTACTTCGAAAAGTAAAGTAAAATTTTTTTTCTCAATTCTAATCGAATGCAGCTGGATCTAGTATAATATGAACTGTCAATCAGAACATATATGGATAGAACTTCTAACAGGGTCTCGAAAAGCAAGTAATTTTTGCTGGGCCTGTATCCTTTTTTTAGGTTCACTAGGATTTTTAGTAGTTGGAACTTCCAGTTATCTTGGTAGAAATCTGATACCCGGATTTCCATCTCAGCAAATCCTTTTTTTTCCACAAGGAATCGTGATGTCTTTCTATGGGATCGCGGGTCTATTCATTAGTTCCTATTTGTGGTGCACAATTTCATGGAATGTAGGTAGTGGTTATGACCGATTCGATAGAAAAGAAGGAATAATGTGTATTTTTCGTTGGGGATTCCCTGGAATAAATCGTCGCACCTTCCTTCGCTTCTTTATGAAAGATATCCAATCAATCAGAATGGAGGTTAAGGAGGGTCTTTTTCCTCGTCGTATTCTTTATATGGAAATCAGAGGCCAAGGAACCATTCCCTTGACTCGTACTGATGAGAATTTGACTCCACGAGAAATTGAGCAAAAAGCTGCCGAATTGGCCTATTTCTTGCGCGTACCAATTGAAGTATTTTGAAATGAACCGAACGAAGAATGAATGCCTTCTCCGCATAATGGAAGGGGCCTGCGAATTTCCTTTTTATTTTTAATACTTTCCTCAGAACGTTCATTCGAGAAAAACGTCTTAGATTCCATTTCCTCCTTCCGTTGGCGCAACAACCCGTTAGAATAAAACAAAAGCAGGAGAACGTATATGGATATAATAAACTATAATAAGAAATAAGAAGACATTTTTTTCTATACCAAAACCTTTTTGCATGCGTATAGGGCCCGACTCAATTCTTTTATACTAATAAAAAGTCTAATTAAGTATGAATTCATACTTAATTAGACTTTATATGTATTTCGTAAAACAGAATTCATCTTTTTTTTTTGTTAGGCCTCAGATTTTGAACTGATAGCGTATTCCTGCGCTGTGGTTAGACGGTCCATTTTAAATAATTAATGGAATTGATCCGGGAGGGTTTTTCGTCTTGAAATCCGAATAATATTCGTTACTTCAAGCAGGTTTTTCGAGTATTTATCGAAAGGAACAAATGAAGATGAAATTCGTTCGAATTTACCCAATTGAGATATCTGAGAATCCTATTTCTATATATTTCGAATTTTTTTTTTCATCCGAAAGCGTATTCTATTTCTATATTCCTTCTAGATCTAAGGATTCAATTTTTATACAAAAATGGGAATAGATTCATAGGTTCGATACCTTGGAATTCATTCTTTAGAAAAATATCAGATCAGATAGAGTTGACAAATGAAGCAGTTCATTAACAATTCACAGATAAAAAATGAAAAAAAAGAAAGCATTGACTTCCCTCCCATATCTTGCATCTATAGTATTTTTGCCCTGGTGGGTCTCTCTCTCATTTCAAAAAAGTCTGGAACCCTGGATTATTAATTGGTGGAATACTAGGCAATCCGAAATTTTTTTGAATGATATTCGAGAGAAAGGGGTTCAAGAAAAATTCCTAGAATTAGAAGAACTCTTCTTGTTGGACGAAATGATAAAAGAATACCCAGAGACACATATACAAAAGCTTCGTATAGGAATACACAAGGAAACGATACAATTGGTCAAAACACACAATGAATATCGTCTCCATATCTTTTTGCATTTGTCGACAAATATAATCTCTTTGTCTATTCTAAGTGGTTATTTTATTCTGGGTAATGAAGAACTTGTCATTCTTAATTCTTGGGTTAAGGAATTCTTCTATAACTTAAGTGATACAATAAAAGCTTTTTCGATTCTTTTAGTTACTGATTTATGGATCGGATTTCACTCGACCCGTGGTTGGGAACTAATGATTGGTTCGATCTACAATGATTTTGGATTGGCTCATAACGACCAAATTCTATCTGGTCTTGTTTCCACCTTTCCAGTTATTCTAGATACAATTGTGAAATATTGGATCTTCTGTTTTTTAAATCGCGTATCTCCTTCTCTTGTAGTCATTTATCATTCAATGAATGAATGAAGAACTTATTTGATCTCCTGATATTAATCAAAAATTTTCTTCGCATATAACATTTTCCATTTGACTTATTCTTTCTTTATATTGACTTATTCTTTCTTTATACCTTTACCTCCTCGAGGTATTCGTCCTATTTCAGTAGAATTATTTCAGTACAACAGCAGACTTGTGGATAGGGAACTATCCTAGTTACCTATCTAATTTATTGTAGAAATTCCTGGATCAATGCTTGGATCATGCAAAATCGAAATACTTTTTCTTGGGTAAAGGAACAGATCACTCGATCTATTTCTGTATCGATCATGATATATGTAATAACTCAAACATCTATTTCAAATGCGTATCCCATTTTTGCGCAGCAAGGTTATGAAAATCCACGAGAAGCAACTGGGCGAATTGTATGCGCCAATTGCCATTTAGCTAATAAGCCCGTGGATATTGAAGTTCCGCAAGCAGTACTTCCCGATACTGTATTTGAAGCAGTTGTTCGAATTCCTTATGATATGCAACTGAAACAAGTTCTTGCTAATGGTAAAAAGGGGGCTTTGAATGTAGGGGCTGTTCTTATTTTACCCGAGGGATTCGAATTAGCCCCTCCCGATCGTATTTCTCCCGAGGTGAAAGAAAAGATAGGAAATCTTTCTTTTCAGAGTTATCGTCCCAATAAAAGAAATATTCTTGTGATAGGTCCTGTTCCAGGTCAGAAATATAGTGAAATTGTCTTTCCCATTCTTTCCCCCGACCCTGCTACGAGGAAAGACGTTCACTTCTTAAAATATCCCATATATGTAGGTGGGAACAGGGGAAGAGGTCAGATTTATCCTGATGGGAGCAAGAGTAACAATACAGTCTATAATGCTACATCCGCGGGTATAGTAAGCAGAATAGTACGTAAAGAAAAAGGAGGATATGAAATAACCATAATTGATGCATCGGATGGACACCAAGTGGTTGATTTTATACCTCCAGGACCAGAACTTCTTGTTTCAGAGGGCGAATCCATTAAGCTTGATCAACCATTAACAAGCAATCCTAATGTAGGGGGGTTTGGTCAGGGAGATGCAGAAATAGTGCTTCAAGATCCATTACGCGCCCAAGGCCTTTTGTTCTTCTTTGCATCTGTTATTTTGGCACAAATTTTTTTGGTTCTTAAAAAGAAACAGTTTGAAAAGGTTCAATTATACGAAATGAATTTCTAGATCCAGAGATTCCTTACCATCAAGTTGGCAAAAAGCGCG